TTGTTTTTTAACGGTTTGGGGAATGGAAGCTGAACTTCCTTTTGGTTCTCCCCGAAAAAGACCTTCTTTTTTTGAGCCCATTTTTAAAGAACTCAAAAAAAAAATTACAAAATTGAAAAAGAAATATTTTCTAGTTTTAAGAGTTTTAAAGGGAAGAACAAACTTTTTTATAACAGTCTCAAAAGAAACAAAAAATTGGGTCATCAAAAGTGTTCTATTTATAAAAAGAATAAGAAAAGTACTTTCAAAAGTAAATCAAATTCTGTTATTTAGATTGAGAGAAGTATATGAATTAAGTGAAACTAAAAAAGAAAAAGATTCGATAATCAACAATCAGATAATTCATGAATCCTTTAATCAAATTCGATCTACAGATTGGACCAATTATTCCCTGACAGAAAAAAAACTGAAGGATCTTACTGATAGAACACGCACAATTAGAAATCAAATAGAAAAAATTACAAACGACAAAAAAAAAGTAACTCCAGGAATAAACATTAATTCTAACAAAACAACTTATAATGCCAAAAGACTAGAATCACTAAAAAATATTTGGCAAATATTAAAAAGAAGAAATGCTCGATTAATCAGTAAATTACATTATTTTATAAAAATTTTCATTGAAAGAATCTACATAGATGTCTTTCGGTGTATCATTAATATTCCCCAAATCAATATACAACTTTTTCTTGAATCAACAAAAAAAATGATTGATAAATACATTTACACTAATGAAACAAATCAAGAAAGAATTAATAAAACAAATCAAAATACAATTCACTTTATTTCGACTATAAAAAAGTCACTTTATAATATTACTAATATTAAAAGGAATTCACCTATTTTTTGTGACTTATCCGCCTTGTCACAAGCATATGTATTTTACAATTTATCCCAAACCCACTTGGATAAATTAAGATCTGTTCTTCAATATCACGGAACATCTTTTTTTCTTAAGACTGAGATAAAGGATTCTTTTGGAACACAAGGAATAATTCATTCTGAATTAAGATATAAGAAATTTCGGAGTTATGGAGCGAATCAATGGAAAAACTGGTTAAGAGGTCATTATCAATACGATTTATCTCAGATTAGATGGTCTAGATTAATCCCACAAAAATGGCGAAATAGAGTCAATCAATGTCGTACAGCTCAAAAGAAAGATTTAAAGAAATGGAATTCATATGAAAAAAACCAATTACTTTATTACAAAAAACAAAAAGATTCTGAAGTATATTCATTATCGAATCAAAAAGATAATTTTCAAAAATACTTTAAATATGATCTTTTATCATATCAATCTATTAATTATGAAACTAAGAGGAACTCATATATTTCTGTTTATGGATCACCATTCCAAGTAAATACGAATCAAAAGATTTCTTATAATTACAACACACCTAAAGGCAAATTATTTGATAAATGGGGGGGTATTCCTATCAATAATTATCTAGGAAGAGGTGATATTATGTATATGGAAAAAAATCCAGATAGAAAATATTTTGATTGGAAAATTCTCAAGTTTTGTCTTAGAAAAAAAGTCAATATTGAGGCCTGGATCAAGATCGATTCCAACAGTAATAAAAAAACTAAGATTGGAACTAATAATTACCCAATAATTGATAAAATTGATAAGAAAGGTCTTTTTTATCTTACAATTCATCAAGATCTAGAAATCAATCCACCCAATCATAAAAAAATCTTTTTTGATTGGATGGGAATGAATGAAGAAATACTAAATTGTCCTATATCCAATCTGGAACTTTGGTTCTTCCCCGAATTTGTGCTACTTTATAATGCATATAAAATGAAACCGTGGATTATACCAAGCAAATTACTTCTTTTAAATTTGAATATAAATGAAAATGTTAGTGAAAATAAAAACGTCAATGGAAAGCCAAAAGTTAATTTTTTTATACCATCGAATGAAGAAAAAAAATCTTTTGAATTAAAGAATCGAAATCAAGAAGAAAAAGAAACCGCAGATCGACGAGATCGTGGTTCAGATGCACAAAACCAAAGAAATCTTGGATCCCTTCTCTCAAACCAACAAACAGATATTGAAGAAGATTATGCGCGATCAGACATGAAAAAACGTAAAACGAAAAAACAATACAAGAGCAACACGGAAGCAGAACTCAATTTCTTCCTGAAACGATATTTGCTTTTTCAATTGAGATGGGACGATGCTTTGAATCAAAGAATGATCAATAATATTAAGGTATATTGTCTCCTGCTTAGACTGAGAAACCCAAGAAAAATTACTATATCCTCTATTCAAAGAAGAGAAATGAGTCTGAATATAATGCTGATTCAGAAGAATTTACCTCTTACAGAATTGATGAAAAAAGGGATATTGATTATCGAATCGGTTCGTCTGTCTGTAAAAAATGATGGACAATTTATTATGTATCAAACCATAGGTATTTCATTGGTTCATAAGAGTAAACGCCAAATTAATCAAAGATATCGAGAACGAGGATATGTTGATAAGAAGAATTTTGATGAATCTATTTCAAAACATCAAAGAATGACTGGAAATAGAGATAAAAATCATTCGAATTTACTTGTTCCTGAAAATATTTTATCATCTAGACGTCGTAGAGAATTGAGAATTTTAATTTGTTTCAGTTCAACGAATAAAAATGGTGTGAATAGAAATCCGGTATTTTGTAACGAGAACAACGTAAAAAACTGGAGTCCATTTTTGGATGAAAGTAAACATCTGGATAGTGATAAAAATGAATTAATTCAATTAAAGTTCTTTCTTTGGCCGAATTATCGATTAGAAGATTTAGCTTGTATGAATCGCTATTGGTTTGATACGAATAATGGCAGTCGTATCAATATGTTAAGACTACGTATGTATCCACGATTGAAAATTAGTTAATGTTAATACCGTATTTTTCCTATATATCCTATACCGTATATGGTATATGAAAGTAAACAGATGTACACATACCTTGTCTTACATCCCATTCTAATATACGTCAATAAAGTATCAATTAGATAAAAAGTGAATTGAATCAACAAAATCTTCTTCATTTTCGGTTGAAATATAAATTATTCGCTTTTGTGAGTGCAAAAACGTACCATCCTTTTGTATCCCTATTCGAATCCAATTTGATTAATTCATTTTAATTGATAAAATTAGGAGTCGATAAAGAAATTAAGATCATTATGTATATCACATTCAAATTACTGGCATTATTATTTCTGATCGATAAAATTACATATCTGTAAAGTAAAAAAAGGAAGAGGAAATTCTTTTATGGTCAAAAATTCATTCATTTCCGTTACTTCACAAGAAGAAAAGAAAGAAAACAGGGGGTCTGTTGAATTTCAAGTAGTCAGTTTTACCAATAAGATACGGAGACTTACTTCACATTTGAAATTGCACAAAAAAGACTATTTATCTCAGAGAGGTCTACGGAAAATTCTAGGAAAACGTCAACGGCTATTGGCTTATTTGTCAAAAAAAAATAGAGTACGTTATAAAGAAATAATTGGTCAGTTGGATATTCGAGAGATAAAAACTCGTTAATTTGAAGAATCTTTTTGATCGTTTAAATTTTGATGAACTTCTTTTTTTTTTCACTTTCAGCAATTCATGGAAGAATGAATGGGGAAAAACCTATGACTGCACCAGCTACAAGAAAAGACCTCATGATAGTCAATATGGGTCCTCACCACCCATCAATGCATGGTGTTCTTCGACTCATCGTTACTCTAGATGGTGAAGATGTTATTGACTGCGAACCAATATTGGGTTATTTACACAGAGGAATGGAAAAAATTGCAGAAAACCGAACAATTATACAATATTTGCCTTATGTAACACGTTGGGATTATTTAGCTACTATGTTCACAGAAGCAATAACTGTAAATGCACCAGAGCAGTTAGGCAATATTCAAGTACCTAAAAGGGCGAGCTACATCAGAGTCATTATGTTGGAGTTGAGTCGTATAGCTTCGCATTTGTTATGGCTTGGCCCTTTTATGGCAGATATTGGTGCACAGACCCCCTTCTTCTATATTTTTCGAGAACGAGAATTGATATATGACCTATTCGAAGCTGCCACCGGTATGCGAATGATGCATAATTATTTTCGTCTCGGAGGAGTAGCTGCTGATCTACCTCATGGATGGATAGATAAATGTTTAGATTTTTGCGATTATTTTTTAACAGGGGTTGCTGAATATCAAAAGCTTATTACACAGAATCCTATTTTTTTAGAACGAGTTGAAGGAGTAGGCATTATTGGCGGAGAAGAAGCAATAAATTGGGGTTTATCAGGACCAATGCTACGAGCTTCCGGAATACAATGGGATCTTCGTAAAGTTGATCATTATGAGTGTTACGACGAATTTGATTGGGAAGTACAATGGCAAAAAGAAGGGGATTCGTTAGCTCGTTATTTAGTACGAATCAGCGAAATGACAGAATCTATAAAAATTATTCAACAGGCTCTAGAAGGAATTCCAGGGGGGCCCTATGAGAATTTAGAAATCCGACGCTTTGATAGAGTAAGGGATCCCGAATGGAATGATTTTGATTATCGATTCATTAGTAAGAAACCTTCTCCGACTTTTGAATTATCACAGCAAGAACTTTATGTAAGAGTCGAAACCCCAAAAGGAGAATTGGGAATTTTTCTGATAGGAGATCAGAGTGTTTTTCCCTGGAGATGGAAAATTCGCCCACCCGGTTTTATCAATTTGCAAATTCTTCCTCAGTTAGTTAAAAAAATGAAATTGGCTGATATTATGACGATACTAGGTAGCATAGATATCATTATGGGAGAAGTTGATCGTTGAAATGATAATTGATACAACAGAAATACAAGCTATCAATTCTTTTTCCAGATTGGAATCCTTACAAGAGGTCTATGGGATCATATGGATGCTTGTCTATATTTTGACTACTGTATTAGGAATCACAATAGGTGTACTAGTAATTGTTTGGTTAGAAAGAGAAATATCTGCAGGGATACAACAAC